ACTCTTTTATTTTCTTTTAATGAATTTCCTATTCTATTTATTTTATTCTATTATTTAGTATCATTTATATTTCATTTATTTATATTTATATATTTAATTAAATTATAAATTAATAGTGTATTGAATTTAATAACAGGAGACTATAAATCAAAGTCTCTTTCTTGCATCCATTTTACATTCCATTATCGGAACAAAAATATCATATGTATCCATAAATATTTGTTACATGAAACCACGATCTGATAGATATCTATCTAAATATATAAAATATATAATATACATTATAAATTATAAAACATACATATGATAAAATAGAAAGTGATTTTGTCTTGTGTGCTGGAATCAAAGAAAGATATTTTAAACGCCTCTTATTCTTATGTTGTGCTTGGAATAAATCTTTCGCTGTAAAGTAAGGGAATAGCATTGCTATATAACATCTAGAAACAAGAAGATTTAATCGGAAATATCGACAGATTCCCGCGTAATCCAAAGAAATATGAAAATGAAAAAAAAAAGATCCACTCTTCCAATTTTATCTCTATCGAGTTTTAATATCAGAATAGTGGATATAGTTATGATTCAATGGGTTAGGTCCACTTACTTTTTCTTTTGTTGGTTTCTAATTTAATTGATTTGATTGGAATAATAGAACAAAGTAATAGGAATATTTGGAGATTCAAGTAGACAACTTAGAATTATTCATTATAAACTTATCATTATAATATTTATAACAATATAATAAACATGATAACAAATGTTCAACTTTATAACTATAATTACTATACTTCACTTCATTAGTATTTAATATAATTTCAATATTAAAATTATATTCCATTTTATGGTTTGTTACTTTTTTATTACAAATGACAACAATATCTCTATAAATAGGAATACTACCGCTGGAGTTTTATGAAAAAACCAAAGCCCCTTATCGGATTTGAACCGATGACTTACGCCTTACCATGGCGTTACTCTACCACTGAGTTAAAGGGGCCCGTTTACGTCAATTCCTGACCGCTAGTTACTATGAGTTTAGTGTATATACTTATTATATGTTATATGTCTATAGACATATCTTATGCGTTTATACGTTACGTTATAATCTATGTAATAGATATATCTTAAACGCATAGTGGTTCATTCAGGAACGCTCAATTTGATTGACCTAGTAAGTATAGGTAAAAAAAAGGTTTATTGATATTGTATTTGATAAATATTAATGTAATGCATTGTTTCCAGACCGACCCACCCTAATTTCCATTATTTTCCATTATAACGAAATTCAATAGATTCGAAATATTTTATCGAAGGCAATCGTTGATAAAGAGATTCGGCCTGTCCTCTGAACCAAAAAAAATTAGAGAAAAAAATTCAATAACTTATTGATCCCTCTTCCCCTATTTTCAAATTTATCGTTTTTTTTTTTTTATTTGAATTTCCTGTCTTAGTGTGAGGTAGAAATATGCCCGCCTAATCTTAACAATGAGTGAATCAATGAATGAAAGCGGAAGAATGGAGTTTAATCCCCCTTTCTGGTAGACAAATTACTCACCGAAAAGTACTATCCTTTGTATTGAGTCATACCATTCCCATTCTATTATATTGACAATTTCAAAAAACTATTCATACTATGAGCATAGTATGATGGCGGTCGGGCAAGTATGCCCCCATCGTCTAGTGGTTCAGGACATCTCTCTTTCAAGGAGGCAGCGGGGATTCGACTTCCCCTGGGGGTAGGGTACTGCGAAAGGAAGTTGATCGTGGATTATCAATAAGCCTGAAATTGATTCTTCCTGGGTCGATGCCCGAGCGGTTAATGGGGACGGACTGTAAATTCGTTGGCAATATGTCTACGCTGGTTCAAATCCAGCTCGGCCCAATAATTCGCCGATCTGCCATGAAACGATATAACCCATTTGTTGGTTTCCCGAAATGCTCGATCCCAATAGTAAAAAAAAAAGTCAAATTTTTTGATATATCTCTGCCACTATTTATTTACTCTATTTAAATTTAATTTTTGTTTTCCAACAAATTATGATTTTTCTAATGATCTAGATTCATATCTGGATCGGTAAGTGTAAAGGCTAAGGACAAGAGTAAAATAAAGAAAAAAGAACTTTTTCATTGAAAGATTGATTATCCAATTGATTTGGCAATAACGAAAAGATTATTAGTAATCCATGCCGCTTTCGCTAAGGTGCATATCCATATGGATATCAATATATCACTCACTTCTCTATTCCAACATGGCAATTCTAATCGAAAATCTAAGTCGAAAGGGTTTGAATGAAATCATTAAGAATAGGTATACTGTACACTTTATTTTATTATGTTATTTCCCTGGGATTGTAGTTCAATTGGTCAGAGCACCGCCCTGTCAAGGCGGAAGCTGCGGGTTCGAGCCCCGTCAGTCCCGACGGATCCAAATCCAATAAAAAAATACATCAATTCGTCTCTCCATTTTTCTGTGAAAGGGAGTACAAATAGCAGAATTGCATTACCAGCGGGATCCCTCTTATTTTTTTTTTTCATTTCGATTCGATTGTTTGTTTGGGTTTGGTTAAAATCAATGGTAAGGTAAGTGTAAAGGCGGTTAGATGATACTTCATCAGATGGTTGTACAAGGATCAGATGATTGTACAAGGAAGGCGGTAAGTTATAGAAAAGAATGATAAATAAAAAGAGAAATTAATTTAAAGGAATTTTTGATTGGATCAGGAATCAACCTTTGAATTCGGTATGGATAAAAGATCTTCCTATGTTATACTATTCAATTCTTGACGATGAATCGATTTGATAGCCCAGATATTGTTATTCATGATATTGATCGATTCGATTACATCGAGACGTAATTCATCCCATTGAATTTACAGACGAAAGATTTATCATCTCTATGGGATTAAATCCCGAGTTATTGCCAATTAAAGAAAAATGAAACGATGAAATTATGGAAGTAAATATTCTTGCATTTATTGCTACTGCACTGTTCATTCTAGTTCCTACTGCTTTTTTACTTATAATATACGTAAAAACAGTAAGTCAGAGCGATTAATTTGAATTAAACTTGACTTTTTAGTTCTTATCAATGATTGAAGAAAAGAAATAAAACGAAAAAGATTCAAATTTCGCGTCTTAAATGAATGAAATGGGCGAAATAGAATCAGCAGTGTTCTATGAGAGACGATAGTATGGTAGAAAGAAAAATATGAATCTTTCTACCATACTATCTAGTATTGTTATTGTACTGTATAAAGTTTACTGTCTGAAGATACAGGTTAATTTAATATATATTAATCTACATTATTATCTTCATATATATAGCTATCAATTCCATCTATATAATTACATAGTGTCGTGTCCCAATTCTATTTCTTCATCTAGTTCTATTTGATTTGTGTTGATTCCAATTAATAATCTGAAATAATCGAAAGACTGCTCTTATTCTTACGATTCTAATTCCTGTATTTCGGATTATTTTTAATATGAATCCCGATATCCATTGAAAGAAAGAATAAAATCAATGAAGGAGAAAAGGGTATGGGTAAAATAAAAGCAAGTAATCTTTTTGTTAGCATTCCGACAAAGAAGTAATTGATTGAGCAGTTGACATAGGATCCGGGGGGTTCCGTGGGAACTTCTTCGGATTTCGAAAAGGATTAGTAAACCTCACCGATTTTAACGTTTGAACCATGATATGAAATGAGTTCAATAAAACAAGCACAGCCTAAATAAAATTTATAAAATAATAAACCACATAATAAAACAAGCGGTAAGTGCGCAATATGTGACTCGCCCAAGACAATGTTTTATTATGTGTAGTTGTAGTATCTCGTTGGACAACCACTATGTTGTTTCCCATAAGGGTATCCATGTAATAACAGATTTCTTTTTTCTTTGAACAGTAAAGGGAAAAACAAAAAAAGGTTCCGTTCTTCCCCATTTCCCATATATAACTTTGGTAAGAGTCGGTTCATCGAAATAGAAAAGTTATGAAGAATACGGTTGGAATCAATTCCCTACCATTTGTATTCCTTTCGAAATACAAACAGTGAAATTCAAATACAAAAAAAAGGCTTTGCAGAAAGATCTATAAAAAAAATTGATACAGTTTGATTCCTAAATTCAATTAGTAGTACTTCTAGAGTCCACTTCTGCCCCATACTACAAGTGAAAGGGAAAATGTAAAGACTACCATTACAGCAGCCCAAGCGAGACTTACTATATCCATGTGAATTATGTCCTCTATCTCTATGAATATGAAGGAATTATTCAATTACTGTTCACTAATAATAAAAAAATCATTGGCGCAGAGTCAACGGGGGGTTCTAACCCAACACTGTTGATGAAACAATCCAATAAATCCAATTATAACACGTTCTTATAATTATAAGATTTCTTGTATAATCGGAAAACATTAAGCACCAGCAAAATACGCGGAGACAGCCTTAGCCTTTGAAGTATCAAAGGAATGTTACTAACATGTAGTAATAATAAAACCTATTCTTTCTTTTGGTGCCCTTCATTTTATTAAGTAAAAAGTATAAAAATATAGAATCAAGATAGATCACTATCTAGGGCATACCCCTATTTTTTTCTTTCCCATTTTTCCCATTTGATCTACGTCTCCTATTGGCTCTATGAAACAATCGAAGACGTCCTATTACGTTCTTGATTAGAGATTAAAGTAAAAATTTCTTTTTGTACTTTATTCATAATTTCTATTTTTCAATTTATATTATAAATAAATCTAAGTTCAATATAAGTAAAAGATTTAAAAATATTTATATATTCTTTATATATTCAAATAAATACAAATAAATAAATACATATATAAATAAGTCAAAGCCAATTATCCATTCAATCTAATTAATATTGAATTAATCCTGGAGTACTCAAAGACTTTCATGAGTATGTATACAAAGTATCTTCCGACCTTTCCGCAACTAAAAATTTCATTAGATTCCCCGTCCGGCTATCCAATCTAATTCAAGACCCAGTCA